AATGTTAAAAAAAAGATTACTACGTGATTTTTTGAATATGCCTATATCTATCGCTTTTGCTTCATTGATTTGATTCTCTCAATAGATACCGAGATTCATATTGGAAATCAAAAATATAGTAATTCAAACTATAAGACATAGTAGTAATTCAGATTGATCAGAACAAATAGATATAGCAAATAAATGGAATTGGATGCTATGTCAATCCCATATATGGAATTGATATTCGCATATATCAAGATAATCTTGTAGATTGATATATAGATCCATATCAAATGCAGCCTCTATCTTTATTTTATTCCAGGGGGCAGCTTTATAACAAGAATCTAACTAATAAATAGTATGGTAGAAAGATTCATCTATTTCTTTCTACCATACTATCTATCTATTAGAATACTGCCGATTCTAGTCCACTCATTTCATTTAAGACATGAAATTGGAATCTTTTTCATTTTATTTCGTCAATTTTGGCTAAGAACTAAGAAGTCAAGTTTCATTCAAATTAGTTAATAATTAATCGTTTTGACTGACTGTTTTTACATAAATGATAAGTAGAAAAGCGGTAGGAACTAGAATAAATAGTGCAGTAGCAATAAATGCAAGAATATTTACTTCCATAATCTCATCGGTTTTTTACTTCGCAATAACTCGGGATTTAATCCCATAGAGATGATAAATCTTTGGCCTGTAAATTCAATGAATGAATATTACCTCTCGATGATCTTGAATCAGATCAATATCATGAATAACAATATCTGAACTATCAAATAAATTCGTCGTCGAGAATTGAATAGTATAACATAGGAAGTTCTTTTATCCATACCGCCCCAAACTTGGATTGCTGACCTAACCCAAAATTCCTTTATTTATTTATCATTTTTTATTATCTGTTCTTTTTTTCTCTCTAATCTATCTAGTTCCTTCTTGTACAATCATCTGATGAAGTCTCATCAAATAGCTCTTCCACTTCCAGTGGTCACATAGTTACAAACCCAAACAAACAATAAAAGCTAAATGGAAAAAGAAAGGAGTTTAGAACGAAACTATTTTTGACTTGGAAGACAAAGAAGTGTGATAAAGATGAGACCGTATAAAATGAATATTCATCAAATTTACTATTTTCCGATTTGTTCTTTCGTCGATGGGGCCTTAAAACAAAATGAAAAATAGGAAAAATGATTCATTCGCCTTTCTAAGAGGAGTAGGATCTTTGGTTGATCTGTCCTTCCCCCTCCTTTCTTCGTAGATTATTAGCCCCGGGACACCTATACCAAAAGCTCAGTGTGCAATTTGCATGAAATCTATTTTGCAACTTCAAACTAGTAAGTCAGGTTCCATAAATCCGTAGCCAGAAAAATAAATTGTTTTTTTTTGTTTTTTCTGGAAAGTATTTTCTTATATTCAATTTTGTATTGGACAAGAAAGGAATTCCTTTTGTGTATGCGCGCCTCAAAAAAGTATAGTACTCGATTCCATTACATGCATCGGGGGCAATCGAAAAAGCCAGCATTTCTTGGAATACTGACTATAATGCTACCAATAATTGTACTAATCCAACCGCATATGTCTTTCTCCTACCAAAAGGAAAGAAAAAAGAAATAAGGATTTCCCCTTTGCTTTGACAATGGAATTCTTCCCCCGGTCCCCTTCAGAAAAAGGGAGAGATTTTTTGATATATTTATTGGATCCGTCGGGACTGACGGGGCTCGAACCCGCAGCTTCCGCCTTGACAGGGCGGTGCTCTGACCAATTGAACTACAATCCCAGGGAAATACGGGATCTAGCAGAAAATTTGATTCTTTTTTATCTCCGGATCGGGTATTTCTGAAGTACAAAGGGAGTTATATCATCTCATGGCGGATTGGCGAATTATTGGGCCGAGCTGGATTTGAACCAGCGTAGACATATTGCCAACGAATTTACAGTCCGTCCCCATTAACCGCTCGGGCATCGACCCAGGAAGAATCAATTTTCGACTTATTGGTAATCCATGATCAATTTCCTTTCGTAGTACCCTACCCCCAGGGGAATTCGAATCCCCGCTGCCTCCTTGAAAGAGAGATGTCCTAAACCACTAGACGATGGGGGCCCGCTTGACCAACGGCCATCATACTATGATCATAGTATGATCCGTTTTTTGAAATTGTCAATATAATCAAATGATTCTAGCCGAGGGATCTTTCCCCCTTTCAGAATTGCATAGAATTGTTTTTTATTCGTCATTGACGAATTATTCATTAGAATCGACATTAGAAATCTAGTAGTAGTATTTTTTTTTTTTTTTTAATTATTTCAATTGAATTTATTTCTATTCGAGTCGGTCTTGAAACAATTCATTGCATTTTCTCCTAGACTTCCTAGGTAAATCCATTTTATTATTCAACAATGAGCCACTAGACACTATGTATCTACTGCACGTACTTAATGCATATATACTTATGTTTATAATATATGTACATATAGATATTTTATCCACATAGTGAATAATTCCGGAATTAAA